ATAAGGAGGAATGAACTGTGACACGTTCACTAAAAAAAAATCCTTTTGTAGCGAATCATTTATTAAAAAAAATTGATAAGCTTAACACAAAGTCGGAAAAAGAAATAATACTAACCTGGTCCCGAACATCTACCATTATACCCACAATGATCGGCCATACTATTGCTATCCATAATGGAAGGGAACATTTACCTATTTATATAACAGATCGTATGGTAGGCCATAAATTGGGAGAATTTTCACCTACTATAAATTTCCGTGGACATGCAAAAAATGATAATAGATCTCGTCGTTAAGGTTAATAAAGTGAATATAATATAGATAATTATCGTTCATTAGTAAGAGGTGAACCTTATGATAAAGAAGAGAAAGAGGAACCGATATACAGAAGTATCCGCTTTAGGTCAACATATATGTATGTCCGCTCAAAAAGCGCGAAGAGTGATTGATCAGATTCGTGGACGCTCATACGAAGAAACACTTATGATATTAGAATTCATGCCTTATCGAGCATGTTATCCCATTTTTAAATTGGTTTATTCTGCAGCAGCAAATGCTAGTAACAATATGGGTTTTCGCGAAGAAAGTTTAGTCATTTGTAAGGCCGAAGTCAACGAGGGTACTACTGTAAAAAAATTAAAACCTCGAGCTCGAGGACGGAGTTTTCCGATAAAAAGACCGACTTGTCATATAACGATTGTATTGAAAGATATATCCTTAGATGAAGACTATGGATATGGATATCGCGACCCATATATTAACGATATGTCTAGTAGTGGGGGAAAATGGGGCAAAAAATAAATCCACTTGGTTTCAGACTTGGTACAACCCAAGGGCATCATTCTCATTGGTTTGCACAACCAAAAAATTATTCCGAAGGTCTACAAGAAGATAAAAAAATACGAGACTGTATAAAGAATTATGTAAAAAAAAATCAAAAAATATCCTCTGGTGTCGAGGGAATTGCACGTATAGAAATTCAAAAAAGAATCGATCTGATTCAGGTCATAATCCATATGGGATTCCCAAAGTTATTAATAGAAAGTAGACCGCAAAGAATCGAAGAATTACAGATAAATGTACAAAAAAAACTGAATTGTGTGAACCGAAAACTCAACATTGCTATTACAAGAATTGCAAACCCTTACGGACACCCGAATATTCTTGCAGAATTTATAGCCGGACAATTAAAGAATAGAGTTTCATTTCGCAAAGCAATGAAAAAAGCTATTGAATTAACTGAGCAAGCGGATACAAAGGGAATTCAAGTACAAATTGCGGGGCGTCTCGACGGAAAAGAAATTGCGCGTGTCGGATGGATCAGAGAAGGTAGAGTTCCTCTACAAACCATTCGAGCTAAAATTGATTATTGTTCCCATACAGTTCGAACTATCTATGGGGTATTAGGCATCAAAATTTGGATATTTATAGACGAGGAAAAATAAGAATTTATTTGTCTTTACCTTCTATTATCTAGTGATAGGACAAAAAAAGACTGATAGAACAAAAAAGGCAAACTCTTTCATTCTTTTTATTTTATATTCAATCAAAACAAAAAATGAGCAATTCTAATTCTATAGGGTTGAATAAAAAATTCATTAATCATTTGATATAATTGCTATGCTTAGTGTGTGACTCGTTGGTTTTTTTAGGGCTGGGATTCAAAAAAATGGACCAGCCCATATTATTTATTTATAAACTAATAACTATAGAGCTAATAACAAATATAGAGCTAATAACAAACTCATTGCTTCGCATTATATAGATCCAAAGAACCAGTCAAGATATGATATATCGGTCATATCGTTGTAGCAGCTGAAATCTTTTTTGAATAAACAAAAGAAAAAAGAATCTTATTATAAGTTGTGAAGCGAAATAGAAAGTATGCGGATAAATGGAAGAATGAGAGAAAGAAAGAAAAAGAATATCAATGATATATGATTCCAATTTGTAAGGTCTATGAGTCATCTCATAAAAAGCAGTGTAATAAAGCATCAATACGGATTCATCCATAATTAGACGAATCCGTTCATAAAACAAAAAAATTTAGAGCTCCGAGCCAATAAAGACTGAGAAAATTGACTCAAGAACAGATTTCATTAGGGGCTCCATTGTAAAATTCAGACCTAACCATTCATCGAGAAGCGATGGGAACGACAAAACCTGTGAATGCAGAAGATTCTCTTGACAACGAATCCTAATGATTCATTGGGTGGGATGGCGGAACGAACCAGGGACCAATTCATTTATTCTGAGAGGTCATAACAACTAAGATAGATATTGAAAGAGTAAATATTCGCCCGCGAAAGTTTTATTTTATTGGATTTATAAATTTTGTTCGATCCGATATGATAAATAAAGATTCGTTATAACTTTCTAAAAAAAAAAACGGCATTATCTATAATTATCTATACATAGAAATAAGTATCTATAAAATCGATAAAATAAATAGAATAGATGTTTAATTTCATTATCTATAAAAAAAAAAAAAATATACAAATTTTTAATAGATTCGCTGAAATCAACTCTCAAAGAATCCCGTGATTGAGAGATTTAGAATAGAATATTATTCATTAAATACCTGTAATGTATATCTTAATACAATATTTTTTCATCGTTTCATTCGCGAGGAGCTGGATGAGAAGAAATTCTCATGTCCGGTTCTGTAGTAGAGATGGAATTGAGAAACAACCATCAACTATAACCCCAAAAGAACGAGATTCCGTAAACAACATAGAGGCAGAATGAAAGGAATATCTTATCGAGGTAATCATATTTGTTTCGGTAGATATGCTCTTCAAGCACTTGAACCCGCTTGGATCACATCTAAACAAATAGAAGCAGGACGACGAGCAATGACACGAAATGCACGCCGTGGTGGAAAACTATGGATACGTATATTTCCAGACAAACCAGTTACAGTAAGACCTACGGAAACGCGTATGGGTTCGGGGAAAGGATCTCCCGAATATTGGGTAGCTGTAGTTAAACCAGGTAGAATACTTTATGAAATGAGCGGAGTAGCAGAAAATATAGCCAGAAAGGCTATTTCAATAGCGGCGTCCAAAATGCCTATACGAACTCAATTCATTATTTCGGGATAGAAATGTAGAACCAAAGTAAAGAAGTCTTGGGGATAAAATTGCAATTACAGGTTTTCTTTTTTTTTTTTTGACAAACAATATTTTTTTTTTTTCTTCGCCTCTTTTGCTTTGCATTGAAAGAACAGACCAAATTCAAAAAATGATATGATTCAACCTCAGACCCATTTGAATGTAGCGGACAATAGCGGGGCCCGAGAATTGATGTGTATTCGAATCATAGGAGCTAGCAATCGCCGATATGCTCAGATTGGTGACGTTATTGTTGCTGTGATCAAGGAAGCAGTACCAAATACGCCTCTAGAACGATCAGAAGTGATCAGAGCTGTAATTGTACGTACTTGTAAAGAACTCAAACGTGACAACGGTATGATAATACGATATGATGACAATGCTGCAGTTATTATTGATCAGGAAGGAAATCCAAAAGGAACTCGAGTTTTTGGTGCGATCGCTCGGGAATTGAGACAGTTAAATTTCACTAAAATAGTTTCACTAGCACCCGAAGTATTATAAGACGAGACCCTAATCTAATTCTAATACATGATATAGTTATAGGATTTGAATGAAATAGATTAATTAGTAGATTGTGTATCACGCATATACCTTTAATAATTCATAAAACATAAAAAAAAAAGCAAAAAAGAGCATGTTGATTATATCAAAATTCGGAGGCAAGAATAATTGTCGTTTATCATGAGTAGGGACACTATTGCTGACATAATAACCTCTATACGAAATGCTAACATGGATAGAAAAGGAACGGTTCGACTACCATCTACTAACATCACTGAAAACATTGTTAAAATACTTTTACGAGAAGGTTTTATCGAAAACGTGAGGAAACATCGAGAAAGAAACAAATATTTTTTGGTTTCAACCCTACGACATAGAAGAAATAGGAAAATACCATATAAAACTTTTTTAAATTTAAAACGGATCAGTCGGCCTGGTCTACGAATCTATTCTAACTATCAACGAATTCCTAGAATTTTAGGCGGGATGGGGATTGTAATTCTTTCTACTTCTCGAGGTATAATGACAGACCGAGAAGCTCGACTAGAAGAAATCGGTGGAGAAATTTTGTGTTATATATGGTAATCTTTCTGATATCCGAAGTGGATCCGGAACTCCATATTTGTGAAATAAAAAAAAAGTCGTTATGATTCAACCAGAGGGCGCATAATTGATACATAATTTATAATTGATAGACTCCGCAATAGAACGAAAGATTCGAATGATTAGGCGGTTTTTGCAACTTCAACATTCTTTTCATTGGGGATATAATTCGAGGTTCAAAATTTCAAGAAACTTATTTTCTTCCAATAAATAGATTCGGAATTAAGTTAAGGACTAACAACTATGAAAATAAGGGCCTCCGTTCGTAAAATTTGTGAAAAATGTCGACTGATCCGTAGGAGAGGCCGAATTATAGTAATTTGTGCCAATCCGAGACATAAACAAAGACAAGGATAGTCTTTTGAAATCGAAAAAGGACTCTCTAAAGGACCCGATGAGCAAATTAAAAAAAGATCTGTTTTGACATGATATGGATATATCCATATATATGAATATGACTTATATTTATGAGATGATAAAATATGGCAAAACTTATACCAAGAATTGGTTCACGTAGGAATGCACGTATTGGTTCACGTAAGAATGCACGTAGAATACCAAAGGGAGTTATTCATGTTCAAGCAAGTTTCAACAATACCATTGTGACTGTTACAGATGTACGAGGTCGGGTTATTTCTTGGTCCTCCGCCGGTACTTGTGGATTCAGGGGTACACGAAGAGGTACACCATTTGCTGCTCAAACCGCAGCAGGAAATGCTATTCGGACAGTAGTGGATCAAGGTATGCAACGAGCAGAAGTCATGATAAAAGGGCCGGGTC